GCCTTGCCCGGCGAAAGTTGCTTTCTTCGGAGTAAGCCGCTCTGGAAAGTTGAATGGCTATCTGTGAACAAGTTGGGAATATGAAGTTGAGATTCCTGTCCACTTGAAGCCAACAACGTCTCTTTCAGCGTCAGCATCAGCTAAAGCAGCTGCTTGTTCATCGGCATCTTTGCTATCTTCGGTCGGGAGAGTGGGTGTGCCTTGAGGGCAGGTTCCCGCTTGTCCAAGGAAAGTGAAGTCTTTATGGATATTTATAGTGGAACTGCCTTTCTATCTCTATCCACGAGCAGCTTCTGCTTCCTCAAGTTTATCTCTGTTTCGGCGATACCTTGTCCTTGTTTTTCAACTAGTTCACGAACTCAACCTACCTTTCCGCAGAATACGCAAAGTGCCACTTGAAGCCAGTTAGGACTTCTCCGAGGCTTTCCTAGTCATAACCGTAATCGTATGCAGCCGCCTTTTTGTCTAGCAAAAGCACACCCGCACAGTGTCCTCCCTTCCGGTATGGTTTCGAGGTGGGGAAATGGGACGAAGTCATTAGGCTCATGCCCTGAAAGGGGGTTTTAAATACATAAAACTACATGAAATCGCGCCTAAAAGACAGGTTCTAAATGTTTGAGGGTAGAGTTCCTGCTTAGCCATCTCGACCAATCTATCCAGCCAGTCACACATGCGTCCTTACTTCAACACATTCTGTGCTTAAAGTACTCTCCTCAAATCCTCATGATCTTAGGATCTTAGTTCACGTCAACCCGAAGGGGAAGGCAGACTGATAAAGATTCTCTGCTTCAAGCACTCTGCCTATAATCTCATTAAAGGAGAGAGATTCACAAGCTTAGTCAGATAAGGGAAGGGCGAAGCCGGTCCTATACTTAGATGGCATTCTGTGATTAAAGCACTCGACCATTCCTATCATCAATGACGCCAATCCCCGTGAATCCAACCAAGCGAAGAGGTCATCTAGCCATCCAATCTCGAAATCCACCCATTCGGGAAGCCAATCACGACAAGCGATCGACCAACCCAATGCCCTTGCCCCAGCCCAAAGGCATACTTAGAGGCATTCTGAGGTTTAAGTACAATCATAAAATCTTCCGTAAGGGTAGGATTTTAAGACTAGCCTGTCCACCCGAACCCCGAACCGAAGCCATACTGATAAACATTCTGTGCGATAAGTACAAATATTAAATATCATGAAAGGAGATTAGCTCACTAGCTTAGCCGTCCTTTTGGTACTGCCCGTGCACATTCTGAAAAGAAGTCCTCGACCATTCCTATCATTAATCCAATCTATCTATCTATCCGTGCTCCACCCAATCAGTCATCCAAACAGGCCCATGCTTGCCTTAGCTTAGCCATATGACAGAGCTTGTAATACACTACCCATCCAACCAACCAATATAGCTATCCACCCGCTCACTCAGGAAGCCAATCACACAAGCGCCCTTACTGAAGAGCATTCTGATCATTAAGTGCGAACGAGTGTAATCCTTTTTAAGTTTAAGAATAGGGCGAGAGTAGAGCATATAATATTCAATAACGAAGTTTGTTCACTAGCTATAAATATAAAAAACGAAGCCCATGCGCCCAAGCAGCAAGCGTAGTCATCCGCCCATGCCCATGCCCTAGTTCACTTGCTAGCGTAGTCAGTCGCGCAGAGGCAAACACCCATCCTTTTGACACGCGAACAAAATCTAGCAAATACTATACAATCAATTAGGTAGACGAAAAGCCCGGCTCGTCGAACTCTTTTTTTTTTTTCTTTCTTAGAATGAAACCATACAGAAGCGATTTCGAACATTTCTTTTCTATAAAAAAATTCTTGATTATGATATCGTCAACACACTCTATACTCTCGTTCCATCATATGAAAGGAGAGAGATTAACTTGCTTTGGCTAGGGAAAGACCAAAGGCGGGTGAAATCCTGATATGCATGCATTCGGAAAGAAGCAGCCCAACCCTGACTTTGATTGAGAGGGTGCTAGCTTCCTGTAAGATCTACTCGCGCATAAATCCAATTACGAGATCGAACAAGAGATTTAGAATCGTAACACACGCGCTAGGATCGAACCTTACAATCAATAAAGGGCGAGTGCGATATTGAGAATTGGAGCTAACTCGATCTCGCTTGTTACCTTGGATTGAAAAGAAACCCCACCCAACCTATTCTTTCTATTGTTAGGGAAATCCCACATTCGGATATAAGGAAAGAAGGAGCCCAACATATGATTTTTAGGGCAATCCCCCTTTGATTGAAGGGAACTCAGCAGACCCATAGGAGAAAGAAAGCGATTAATTGAAAGGGTAATCTCAAATTGATTGCATATGATTGAAATTCTTACTGGAGTCATTCTATTTACGATTCCAATTAATTTATAATATTAAATCATACGATTCTACCTATTTTACCGATCTCGTATGTCAATATTGGTCAATATCGGTCAATAAAGGGGTACTGACCCAACCCAAGCAAGGCACTAAAGTGCGACGCCGGGCTATCCTGAGTTTGTTCCCGAGCATTAGAATTAGAAGCTTGAGCTGGTGAGAGTGTTTACTTTGGACATGTGTTCGAGGGAGCGGGTGTAGTTCCGAAGCGAGAGTCTCTTTTAGGAGCTAACGAGATCGATATCAATCTCGGAATTGAAAGATAGGATTTTACTGATCCAAAAGACATAATATAATAGGGGAAGATTAACCGGGTGCATTTGATCCCAAAGGAAAGGAAGCCAGCTCCTATAAACCACATTCTTTACTTTAAAGAAGTGCTTCGTGCCGATCCTAGGGCAAGTTCATTTGAAACCGACGAAACCAATTACTCAAAGAGTCATTCTCTTTCATAATATCGGGCAATAGAATCATATTCTAAATCAAGATTGTTCAATATCGCTACTTTCCCTACGACCTTTCGAAAACTTAGTCGTCAACCAACTTAGTCGTCAACCTCGGTCGGAATTTACCTTGGAATTAGGACATATAGGTCCTCTATAGTAGACTTTGGGTCGTTTCTTACCAGTGCTTAAATCATACAATTGAATCATACAATTGAAAGGTCTTTCAGAGCCTTTATCCGCATAAAACCAATAGGCTTAGTTCGCCAACCACTTTAGGTAAGTTTTCTTTTAAATTCCACCATTTGGTTGATATGTTCAAAAGAAAGGGAACGAGCGGAGTTGCTTTATTATAATAATGGAATGGACGAGTGGACTAGCAAGTTCATTTCTCTCCTGCAATGCAATACGAATTTATGAGATATCAAAGGGAGATTGCCCTATCAATTGAACCTGGTTCGCCGTCCCGGAGCGGGTGTCTTAACGATATTACCATTTTTGATAAGACTAAGCAGAAGTCTAATGATATGATGAATTCATTTTACCCAGGGGTCTAAATAGGTCCATTTCATTTATAGGATCAATTTACCGCGCCACTGCCCGAGAAAGAGCACGGATAGCTGCTAGACTAGATAACTTGCCTCATATATTACGCGAGAGTACGAGAGATCAGAATGAGTCTAAGTCTGTCTTTGCCTCTGCCCGAGAAGATATGTCAATATACAAAAGCAGGCTCAAACGGGTCTTCTAGGATCGAAATAAAGCGAATGCGAGCAGATAAGGATGCAGTGTCTGCGATACCATCGGTTCCTACTATCAGCTTAAAGAAGAGGTTAAAGAGTAAGTGGTTGAAACAAAGTGAATGGCTTGGTCTCAGAGATCCTACATAACCGCTGCCAGGAGTTAGCACGAATCAACTGTGGGGACTTGCCTAAACTGGATTGAATCAATAGAATATTCAACATATGGCACTGCCTCAAAGGCCTTACCATACCACTTAGCTCAAGCCAGTCTAAGTGATTGGCTGAATACCGAGAATAGAGTCTCCTCTTGGGGTTTCTACCGAGTGGGGTACTAGTCAAGCCAACTAGTCAAACCATCAGTAGATCCTTAACCTTAAGAAGAAGCAGTCGATTCAGTTGATCGAGATGAACCAGCACCACAAATGGCGAAGTGAGCAGCACCCATAGCGTAAGATAAAGACCGATAAGCAAGCAGCAGGACAATCCACCAGTCGCAGATCCAGTGGAAAGAGCACTAGGACCAGTAGCTAAGGCTAAGAGGCATTAAAGCTAGCTGTTTCTTTAGCATCATCAGGGGCAGGGGTTTCGGGTTTAAAGGAGCTATTAGAATTCGTAGTCGAGCAAGCCAATACTCCCGCATCCGCGTCTGGACCAGTAGCTAAAGTAAAGAGCGAAAGCGTTTTCCTTATTTTCCGCTCGGAGATATAGATTATATATATATATAGATATATATAATCTATAATAGATATAGAGAAGTAGTTCCGATCGAGCAGAGTCAGATGAACGCGCAGCGGAAGAAAAGCAAAGAAGTGGTTTCACCCCCAGGATCTCATGGAGGTCAAGGCGGACATCATCCAAACAAGGGCCACCTTCGACCCAGAGGGGGATTGGATTATCCTGCGTCGCCCCGCCTATTGGCTTTGGTAGGTAGATGGGATATAGATCTAAAATGGAATCGGACAGGTGAGTTCCCGGTGCGCCGGGTTAGTCCAGACTACGCTCTTAATTAAGGGAAAACGCCAGCTTGCACACTAAGTCAACGACTACTTTACTTAGATTATATAGAAGATCCTGCTCGCTCTTCGCCCGGAAGTCTTCCTGATGCGGCAAAGGCAGAAGTTGACTCGTGAGCAGAAGCATCAGAAGCGGTAGCTGGTGAACCTGCTTTTTGAGTTGAGCTATTACTATTACATACATCCGTTCGGGCAATTAAAGAAAAGCGGGCATTTCCAGGCTCATTTCATAGGATCTGTTATTCAAGCATAATCTCGTCGATTCCAACATCAGAAAGAATTGATCCAAGCAAGAATGGGTCCCCCCGAAGATAGGGATCCGGATAGACTTTCTTTTCTGATGGAACGCGTGAAGGAGCCCGTGAAGAAGGAGCAGGCTTAAGGGAATTAAATCGCAGGTAGCTTTCAATCCAGCTGCTTAGGCAGCCTTTTTTAACACGAGGGCGTATGCCAGAAGTAGAAGTGCGCTCGACATAGAGAGTATCCCCAGGCTTTAGGTAATGGACCTTACCTGGAAGAGCTGCCTTGGAGCATATGGGAGCTGAGAACGAAGCGACTTCAGCGAAGCGACCGTGCGAGCGAAGCGCGAGCTGATGTTATGGAAGTCAAGTGCCAGATGTTAGGGAGTTTAATCACTCACATAGAGAAAGAGAGAAATCGGAGATTGTGTAATAGGTACCTACTTCCAATCTTCCTTGAGAGCTGGAAAGGCAACATAAGCACATCTCCAGTAGTACACTTAGCTTACACCTTATTTCAACTTTCATATTAAGTTTCAGCACATTTTTACGAAAAAAGATTTATATTAACATAAGCATTGAACACTTTAGACTAGGTTTTCATGCAAACACAACAAAGAAAACCAAACAAAGAAAATGAGCATAGATAGGAGTCTATCTCCAGTAAGCATCGGAGTAGATCTCCACCAAACAAAGACAAAGAAGACCATACATTAAAACACACTACTTTGCGTCTACAGACACTTATTTAAATCTGATAGAAAGAGTCGACGGACTCTTCTATTCTAGTCTCCCTGGTCATTGCGGGCGAGAATGGCGGCCTGCACAATCAGGTTTTGTTCTTCGTTGAGGAGGGCCCGTTTCCTGTCTTCCAGAGCTCGAATGCGGTCCCGTAAAAATTGCATCCTTCTTGCCAACACCTCCGGATCAATAGGAGGCAGGTGCTCCCAGAACAGACCAAGCATTCGCTCACATTGGAGCTTCTGGTTTTCTGCCAGACGGACTTCGTTCTGAATTGTTGCCAGTCTTTCGGCAATGATATCCATTAAGTTTGACTGAAAGTCTTTCTTTCTGACTTCTACCTCTCTCTTTGCTTTGTGTTGTGTGTGAAAATATAGACTGAAATAAGCTTCTATTTATAGGCCTTGGAGTCGCTTAACTCTTTCTTATTATTAGCCATAATATAATTCTTGTCTTAGTTTCAAAACATGTTTCAACCCCGGCTTTTAATGAATATGGAACCAGATCCACTCGATTTAAGTGTGCTGAATAATTTTCTTCGTACGGGTTGGAGTACGAAAGGCCCTTCCCAAAACAAAAAGCGAATCAAATTGAGGGGTTTTAGGGTATCGCCACGCGGCTTAATTGCGGCCACTCCCTCCGGAATAGGAGGCAATAATAGAACGCACATCAGAGAGTACTCCCCTTTTCTCGTCTAATAGGGCAGGTTTCAAAAGCCTCTTTCTTAAGAGATAGAGCACTGGTTACTCGACAGCTCAAAGCTGACCAGTACAAAAGCATGTGATCCGTCCTCGTTTACGTACCCTATAGGCACTATTTACCCTGCCTACTCCTCTTTCACTGGCTTCGAGTTGTCTTTTTTTTATTGGCTGATTTGTACCCAGGTACATCATGAACTCCCCTCGGCCAATCCTCACTCGACAGCCTAGTCCTTGCTTAGGCGATTGAAGTCAAGCCTCTGCCTCTATCGCTTGATAGAAAGGATCAGACACTTGCTGTTCCCTACTTTTGACAGAAGAACGAAAGAATTCTTTTTTCTAAGTAAGGTAAACTAGCTTTTGCCGATTGCACTCGGAAAGAAAGGACTTGAATGGGAATTCAATTCATTAGATGGACTGGCTCAATGCCTTTACTGCCCAAAGAAAGGACTTTCCCATGCACACTTATTCGTTCTATTCCAAAGCCCTAAGCTGAATCTATATGGGCCAAACCTAACGAGTCCAAACAAATTGGATCTTATTGTATGACAAAACCACAGATTGGGCTTAATATTCAAGGCCCAGAAAAGATGGGTTGAATCCAGAAAGCCTTACCGCTCTTATTCCGCAGCCTTTATCACATAGCAGTCGACGCAGAAGAGAGCAGCCCTACAAAATAGTCAAACTTCCTTCCTGTGATGTTAGTATTCGTATTACATACACTGATGTAAGTGGAATCAATCACCTAAATGACATGATTCAACTGCCAGTGAGATTAGGAGCTTCCTGAGAAGAGTCAGTTGAATCATGTAAATAGCATGATTCCTCAGCTGAAGCATTGTTTAAACACTGAAAGAGTGATACTATAATATACCTGAGAAGGAAGAAAGTTGAATCATCCAATTCGCGCTCGCTCTAAAAAAGAGACTATCCACAGTATAAATAGAGAATCAACAAGAACTGCCATTTGCCAGAAAACTCTTCTTTCGAAAAAAGAAAAATGCAGAAGTGAGCGTACCCCAAGGCTCTCTTCTCTCCCCCTTTTTTTTAGCCAACACCATCAACCTCATTTTCACCTTGAATTGGTCAAAGCCAAATTCTGAATAGAAGGAAAGGAGATCATAAAGATAGGCGGACGACTTTACTTATAGTATAGGTCGGATGTTTTCGTGAGCAGTAAGCAGCAAAGATCCCCTTATTTATGGAAAGCTGGTGGCCGCGCGTGAATTCTTTCAAGGCAAGGGGCGGCCTGATTCGACATTGTTGTATACTCTGATCCGGTCGAGATAGTTTTCGTTTACCAGCGCGTAGGTAGTCTAAGTTCCTATGACCGAGTCTTTCTAGCCCCTGTGAACATCTTTTATTAATGTATTAAAGAGGGCCTCTCTAACCGGTGAAAAGTAGTGGGTGTCCACTAACGGCTATTCCTGGCTCGGCTCCGATAACGAAATTCCGGGAGGAGTCGGTAGTTGGGCACTGGATCCTTTCGGACCTGGAGAACGTGTGACGCTGGGTCGGAGTTTGGTGAACCAACCGGTCGCTCCTCTAGTTGAAGTATCGGGCCCTTTTATTCGTTGCCTAGGTTACACCTTCGGAATACCCCAGAAGGGCATTTTTCTATACTTCCTGCAATCTTCACTTTACGCCACGCCGACTCCCCTTTCGTCATAAGGCGTGGAATTAGACCAAGGGTTGGTTTATCAAGTAGGAACTAGTCCTTCTGATTTCGCACGTAGGAGATCCGGACACAGCCCCAGGACTATAGAGAAAGATGTAGATCGATCGCCCCCTAGATAGACAACTACATAGAGGGTCTCTAGAAGTCTATATATTCTTTCTTTCAGAACCTGCGTAACGTAAGATCAATATCACAACCAGTGAAGTCTGCAAGTTTCACATCTAAAGTAATACCCGCTCCGATAGTTTACGATATAGATATATATATTTATATAAAAAATTTTAAGAAAAGAGATTAATAGATATCGGTAGTTGTCCGGTCGTACCCAAACAATAATATTCCAGAAGAAAATGCACCTAAGATCAAATATTTCGAGCCGGCTTCCGTAGAAAATTCAGACTTTCGTTTTGATGCTGCGATCACATAAAAACATAAACTTTGAGGCTCAATAGCTAAATACATGGCAATTAAATCATGAGCCGAGATCATAAAGAGCATACTGCGAGTAGGAAGTGAAATTAATACAATGGATTCAAAAGCATCAAACCTCTCTTGTTCGAAAAAATCAAAACACATCGAAATGGTACCAGCCGTACTTAATAATAGAAAGATTTGGCAGAAATATGTAAAATTGTCCCTCTTAATAAAATTATTCCAGAATAAATGGGCAATAGTTAGGAGAGGTGCGCCAGCAGCGAGCAAAAGCAAGGTTATTAGATACCTGAGGAAAGCCCGGCCAGAACCACACGTGCAAGTTTCCCCGCATGTGGCTCGTCCGTGATAACTTCTTCGAATTTGCGTGAACTAGCGGACCGATCACTAAGCTTTTCAGCCTACAGCATGAGCGAACCTTTTAGGAACTGGTTAGGAATGGGCGCCACTATCCCAGCCCGGATCCAGCCAGGTTCTATTGATCATGTCCTCTTCCCAACAGTTGTACTTTGTCTTGGGGCGTCTTTGGCTTTACGAGAGAAAGCCAGGTGCCGTAGGTAAGCTCTATTCGGTCCGGAGCATTGATTCCCCATAACGAATAGGTTAGCTCTATCTCTTTCTTTCAGAACCTGTGCTCGAGAAGGTCCCCCAGTTCCTCGGAAGCACCTCGATCTTACATGAGACTCGGGATATTTCCCACTCTTCGCTCATCCATTCTGCCCGCTCGTCCAGACGCGGCGCCCTTTCTCATTATCATCTACCGCCCTTTCTTTCCTCCCGGCTATTCACGCATGAAGATCGTCGTATGTATGCTCGACTTCGGTTACCGGTTCTATAGGTAAGAGTACATTATGGCAGGATCAGTCACCAGGGCAAACCAACCTTCCTCCAAGAAGAATTGTGCTATGCCCCCTCGACCCCTATAGAGCGAAAGAGCTGCCTGGTGATCCCTAGGTTGCAGCACGTCCGTTCGTTAACTCCTCGCGCCACTGCCGCCGTTTCTAGGACCGACCGACGCCTTACCTGCACAGGTACCTACGTAGTGTAGTGTCGGTCGCACATTCAACATAGCGTTCGGACTCATGTGCCTTCCAGAACCAGGGGTCTTCGAGCCTGCTGCGTACGATTAGCCAGCCTTGCGGCGGCAAAAGGATTAGACGTCCCCCCATGCTACGGTTCCCTGCGGTCCGAACCCGGTGCCGCATTAGGTTAGGGAGCTGGGCGAAAATAGCTCCTCCGCATCCCAAAGCGCGCTGCCCTCCTAGGCGCGCAACACTAAGTAATCCAAGCCAACCCACATTACTAACTAACGGTGGATAATCATATTTCTTAGAGGTACTAAAAACAACTCCATGAATGAGCAAAATGAAGGTTGCATTAATGATAAAGATCTCTGGGGAAACCGCTAAAAAAAGATTGAACATGTGAGAGGATCCGAACGAATTCTGCTTTCATTTCCCCCGTATAGAGCACTGAGTTACTAAGGTTACGGTCTTCATCCCACAATGAGGTCTTTTCGGAATGCCATGATCTCTTTTTAGAGCGTATAAGGGGAGGTCGAATTCCCAGCCTTTTATCTCGAGTATACTCATTACCAAACAATGGACGTCACTTTAGGACACATTTTTATAGCCGCCCCGAATTAGGATGAGCTTTGATGAATAAAAGAAGAATTGGTAGAAATTCTCATAAGTGAAGCAAATAAACCCTATTTTCAAACAAAGAAGATAAAAAAACAAAACGATAGTGGCTAGGAAAGCCCCGGAGATTCTATGGGAAATTGGAAACGTCGAAGTGAGCTGTGGCTTATAAATAGGAAGATGAGGGTCCGAAGGAGCTCGACCAACGGGCGAGGAAGAGGGTAAGGGGAAAGATCTCGCAATCTGAAGAGAGCTTGCTTTAAATACAATGCAAGGAACAAGGCCCCTGACGCCTTATATAGTCTCTTGACTTCCTTCGCATACAGGTAAACTGATACGCACATTTCCTTAGTTAGACCATCAGCCAGGGCAAAAAGTCATTCTCAGGGTTCTTTGAAGAAGTGTCGTCGGACTTGGACGCCGGCTGGTGGGCAGACCCATAGGATCTACACCCGGCTGGAACACTCCCTTATACGGAAACACTTCCTCTCTATGGCCTACTCTTCCACAACTAAAGCAGATCGAGTGCAAGAGAGAATGCCGCGATAAAAGAGCTCCTTTTCCTCCTTAAACTCAAAGGGCTAGGGGATGAATCTCTAGACCTAAAAGCATAAAGCACTGCTGCCACTTCCTCTGCTACCGGCTTCTTTCAGTTCTAAAGTGTAAATCAAGAGGCTAAACTCGATCTATCTTTCCGGCTTAGCCGAACTCCTCACCTGGGGTGACTGAAGGATATTCTGATTCAAGCTCTGAACCAAAGCTCATTCTTTTCTCTCATCGACATCTCCTTACGCTGATTCAATAGCAGCTGGGTCGTGAACAAGAACAAGAGCTGAAAGACGTTCAAGCTCAAAGCTACTGGTTCTGTCATACTCTATTCTATTTCTTTCTACTTTCGATTCGAGTTACTGGCTTTCCTTTCGAGCAGACTAAGAAGAAGAAGAAGGTAGCAGCTACGACTTCTTCCTTCTGGGCTTACTTGCCAAGTCCAATAGCAACGGATTCTGTACCAGCAAACCATATTTCACCGGGTCTTCCCTTTCCGTTCTAGCTTTCTAAATAAGTCAGATCGGTGCGGGAAAAACTCCTAAATCAGTCAATCCGGAAGTTCCTGCCTTCCCCAGAGTTCTTCCTTAGAGGGTTGGCACAAAAGCATCAGATATTTAAACTAATAGCAAAGTTTCAAAAACCTCGAACCCTTTAACCGCACTGGGATAAGCGAGATGTGGTCAAGTCGAGTCTGCTTCCGCTAGGATCAAGGGCTTCCTTTTGAGCTTCTGAGCCAATGAGTCTTATTTAATTCCCTAATGCAACTTCTGATACAGAAAATGCATTTCTTCTAAGTGCTTGCTTATGGGCAGCTTACGGGACCCATTTCATTTCGAAGTGTGCGTCTTGATAGGATTCATTCCTTAAGCTTATAATTCTTCGTAAACTCCTAGGGCTGCTTTAACTAAGCTTTTAACTTCCTCTCCTGTAACTCTTCTTAGTATCACTCTCTATTACGAAACACGTTTTGGCCTACTTTTTCTTTATCGAAAAGGAATGTTGAAAAGAAATCTCATTATTGTGACGAGACCCCTTAGGTCTATCAAGCTCTCACATCTTTGTTGATTATTTGTTTTCTCCGCTGCTGTTCCAGAGGAAGCTACTGAGACAGTGGTTTTCTCAGCTAGGCAAGTTACCTATTCTTGTTGGCATTGAGAAGCTGGGGACAAAGTAGTGCTATTGCCTGCGCGGGAAAGAGCTTCATTCATAACTCCATGGTGGGCGAGCAGAGTGAGGTGAACCAGTTCCCGTAGTTGGGCACGTCACTTCGGCAGGAGAAGGGGTGTTTGATCCGAAGAATGGCCAAGTCAAGTAGTTGGCCTAGTTGTTCCATATAGTAAAAAGGGGATTTCACCGCCTTTTCCGAGTCAAAAGACAAGTAGGGCTAGCTAACGGACGATGAGGATGAAGTGAAGGTTTATGAGGGAAAGTCATTTCGGAGCTCTGACTGATAGTTCCATATAGGATATCGAAACCAAGAAGGTGGGGGTCAGAAATGAGTAGCGTAGGTGATACCGATAGGGTGGTTGGATACGCGACAGCAACGGCAAGGCACTCTTGACCCCGTCCGTAGAGGGTCGGTACGAATGAGACTGTGCTAGAGATCGCAGTGAGCAAGTATGCCTTGTTGACTGGGTGGTGGTTTTGAAACAAGGATGAGTCACTCAGGGAGTCCGCCATCAAGATTCATCGGTATGGAGAAAGAGGATCCCCTTGTCTAGTCTCTCTAGTCCCCTGAAAGTCACCTTAGGGGGGGCAAGTAGATAAGATTGAGTATGAAATTGTGGATACACAAGCCCTGATCCACTCACACCATGACGAGGTGAAACCAACCTGCTGCAGCATCCTCAATATATCAGAAGATATCCAATTGGATATCTCTTCCTTTTCTGCTCCCCTTATACTTTCTCGAATTCTTCCTTCTGTGCTTCCCAATGCTTGAAAAAATCTTTTCCGAAGTTCAAGTCTTGCTTGAATTCTTTCATTTAATATGACTTCGGTTAAGGCCTACAATGATCACTCCGGTGGAGAGCGGGCTTCTCCTCCAATGATGAAGAACTCAATTCTTAGAGCAAAAAAATGTCAGCAAAGCACGGTCCTATTTCTTAGGCAGGATCTGTCTCGGAAACTATTCCCGATCTCCTGTAGTAGGAAACATAGAACTCATTACTAAAGATTTTTTTGAGTCAAGGAGCTCCTCCCTACGTGACCGATCGTTCCAATATTAATCTCAGCAACTTACTTGTTTTGGACAGTTTGGGAACCAAACTACTTTTAAACTACCGCGCGATACCGAAGAAACCGAGGGAAGAAGCGCTGTTGGTATGTTGGCCGAATCAAGGGACCGATCTCGGCAAGCGATCAATTCTGCTTTTTTTTAACGGAAGCAAGTCGCTTCCTTACTTAACAAGGAAGCCCAAACCAAACAACTATGTTCGTCAAATCGAGAGGATTTTGCTACCCCAAGGCTTCGTGAATACATTCCTGACGGCGGTATCGCCTTTAGAAAGACGCCGAATACCTGCTTTTGTTTAATCAGAAACGGCAGTTACAGCTGTCTCAGCTCTGAGCCGGGGTACGGGCTTCACCCACCACCATTTACGGCTGACTGGCTAGAGGATTGGGCTCGATCTCCTCTTGTTTCTAAATAAATGACGAATATTTGAGGACTAAATGTCTTCATGGCAGCTCTTTCGACGAAAGAACTAAGACACTACGCAAGGTGTCGAATCTAGGTTCCTTTAGTCTAAGGAAGCCCGTGGCTTACTATCTACGGTTGTGCAACAGAGACCCTTGACTGAACAACGAGTCCCGTTAACTCATGAACGAAGATGCTCAATAAGGAATTGAGCAGATTGCATATAGAATGGGGACGTTTCGCATGTAAATTGAGCATATTTTGGGTCTTTTGTGCCAAGTTTGGTAAACAAAGAGCAACAAACCCTGCCAAAAGCATGTCCAAGTCTTGTAGTATGTGCTCGAAGAGTAGCGTAGTAAAGGTAACTACCTTTCCTTGTCATTCGACAATTATCATTCTAATTGTAAAAACTTTTGTTATAGAATAATGCAAGTCGAAGCGTCTCAGATAGTAAAGCCAAATGTGCATCCGCGGTTGGCAGGCAAGTAGTTTTTGAGGCTTGGCTTGGTTCACCCTCTCTGGTACATCCTAGGACATTAGAGTGAGATGTCGGCCGTTCCACTCGCGAGTAAAGAATCTTTACCACTACTACCTACTAACTTCTCGCCTAATCCCTCAGGAAAGTTGACCGACTAAGGCCTCTTCAAAGCCGGACGGAGGATCACTTTTTCTTTGAACGAATCTTGCTCTCTTATCTGCTTCTTCTTTTGTTGACAATTCTTCTGTTGTCGTAGAGGGAAGAACTGGTCTTTCAGGGCCCCGACGGGTCAATGCTTTGGATTCAGCCCTTCTTATGGACTTCCCCTGTCTCAGTTCATGTCTAACTGGCACCTAGGGGGAACCCGGCCTTTCATCATTCCATTCCTTACCATCTTTCGGTAGCAGCATCCGGAGCAAGAACTGGTAGTCTCCCATGGTCCAGGGGCCTTCGTTCCCTCTTAAGTAGATAGGCTGGTCTATTTCGCCTTCGCTAGAACCAGGAAGCTCTTCCGGAGCCGCTATCAATCAACCACAGGAGCAGGAGGAAGGTACAGGACAACATGTGCCCTTCCCGCTCCTTTAAGAAGAGGGTGAGCGGGGAGATGCTATCCGCGCTCTCCATAGGCTAATAGCGGCTCAATTTCGACATTTCATTGAGAGGGGCAGACCACGTTGGCAACTCTCTACATCGGATTCATTTTTTTATGAGTCGGCATATCTGATCTTGACTCAGGATCTTTCTTTATCAGAAGAAGACACAGCAAGTGCTTTTTTTTAAACAAATTCAACAATAGATAATAGATTTATGAAATTACACATGGGTGGGCAAGTTGGCAACATGGCTATATGTAACAATCTATCACCACAACTCATCGGAACAGGAACACGGGGGCTACTTTCAAATAAAAGAGTTAAAAAAAGGAAATAAGAAGACCTAATAAAAAAAAGAATTCACCCAAGAGGAGGAACTTCGTTTCCGCCTCTACGGTGGACTAAACCACGGAAATGCGCGAGATTGTATCTCGCTGAATGTGGAGAATAGAATTCTCTCAACGCAAGCCAGGCTTGAAGACCGCATTTTTGCGGCTCTTCTCGAAGAGGGCTATTCTAAAGAACGGGTTTTCCAAAAGAGGAATCGTATAAGGGATATCATTTTCAAAAACAAGACGGATAGTTGGGTTTCTCTCCTGAAAGAGATGGAGGAAGGAGGGGTAAACCACTCCGTTTTGTTCAAGAGGTTGAAACATGAGATTGCCAAAAGCAATATCGTTATTTAACTTCTTGTTATGGCCTTTTTTATTGATTTTAACGATAGGATTTCTCTATGAATGGAAAAGGGGTGCTTTGGATCGGGAGTCAGGACTAGTGTAGTGAAAAGCAACTAAGAACCTAACAGACATTTTTTGGAGTCTACTTTAGCGAGGAGTTAAAGTTAGCTAGAGACATAGGCTACACGGTCATACCTATTTTTACACCTTTGATAGGATGGAAAGCCCATTCAAGAAGTATGTAAACACGCTCTTTGAGTGCCGGCTTGCGGCTAAGAAAGAAGGTAATGACTCGTTATCCTTTGTTTATAAGATCCTTATGAATTCCTTATACGGTAGATTCGGTATTAACCCTAAAAGCACGAGAACCGAAATCTGCGATGCGGATCATTCAGAGTATTTGGTCAAGACAACTGATCTCATATACAATGAGAAACTCGTTGATAAGGTTTACATCGTTTCCTACCATTCCAATACCGATAAGGGATCCTATTTTTGGGAGGCACCAAAGAATGCAGCTGTACAAATAGCCGCGGCTATAACCGCCTATGCACGGATCTACATGCACCAGTACGTCTCGAGGGACGATTGCTACTACACAGACACGGACTCTGTTGTGCTTGGTAAGCCATTACCTGATGATCTTATTTCTTCAACTGTCTTAGGTAAGTTTAAGCTAGAGGACATTCTCACCCAAGGAAAATTTTTAGCACCAAAAGCATATCTTTATTGGGAAGAGGATGGGAGTAATGTCAAGAAGTTCAAGGGACCGACTAAAGACCTCGTAGAGGGAAAGTGCGATAGAACGGGCTTGGAATGAGATAAAAGATATTTACTCAGATAAGAATGCTAGTCTTACACAAGACGGAACTATAAACGATAAAGAAGAAGAAGCACTAAAGAATAACCATACATTAGAGGAAAAGAATGCTAAAGGGGGTGAAGGGCAAAAGAAGGATGGCTAGCTATATGCTTAACACTTAATATTAGATCTCTTGAAGAGCTGTCATTGGTGGGTGGGAAAGCAATAGCCGCATTTCTATATTTTATGCCGCATCTCTGTTCTATGTAACTTCTGGATTCCATTCTGTTTATGATCGCCCCTCTGTGCTTACGAAAGCAGTCGATAGACTCGGGACATCCGCCCATCGAAAAAGAAAAAGATTTTTTTATCATTCTTTCTTTACATACTTTCTTTCCATGAACCAACTAGCTATGTTGATTCCATGGCATCTGTACTTAGGTATACATCTTTTTATTCTTCTCACAAAACGGAAGACTTTGAGAGAGTAGTACAAGTCGTAGATCAGTCTTTACTTTTCGAGAGGGAGTGAAACTTCCTTTCTTCATTTTAGAGCAAGAAGCGGAACTACAAGAATTCTTTCTCTTTATGGATAACCAATTCATTTTCAAATATAGTTGGGAGACTTTGCCCAAGAAATGGGTCCAAAAAATGGAAAGATCGGAACATGGGAATAGATCTGATACCAATACGGACTACCCATTTCAATTGTTGTGCTTTCTTAAATTGCATACCTATACAAGGTTTCAAGTTTTGATCGATATTTGCGGAGTTGATTATCCTTCTCGAAAACTAAGATTTGAAGTGGTCTATAATTTACTGAGTACTCGGTATAATTCGCGCATTCGCGTACAAACCTGTGCAGACGAAGTAACACGAATATCTCCGGTAGTCAGTCTATTTCCATCAGCCGGCCGGTGGGAGCGAGAAGTTTGGGATATGTTTGGTGTTTCTTCCATCAATCATCCGGATCTACGCCGTATATTAACAGATTATGGTTTCGAGGGTCATCCATTACGAAAAGACTTTCCTCTGAGTGGATATGTAGAAGTACGCTATGATGATCCAGAGAAACGTGTGGTTTCTGAGCCCATTGAGATGACCCAAGAATTTCGCTATTTCGATTTTGCTAGTCCTTGGGAACAACGTAACGGTAACGACGGATAATTCGGAATCATAATAAGTCCAGTCCAGGGGACAAAGAAATAGGAAATGCTATTTGCTTCGTAAGAAGACTTCTATGAAATGAAAAAGTTTAACGGGAATTGTCTTGATCGTCGGATATCATAAAAAAAAAAAGAAATGGCAAGAAAAATGGAATATCGATAGAGAAAAAAAACGATCTGGAAAACAGGGAAAGGGGTCTCTACAATGACACTGTAGACTAATTGAAAAGGATGTAGCGCAGCTTGGTAGCGCCTTTGTAAAGGATAAAGAATGTCACGGGTTCCAATCCTGTCATCCCTACCTATTCTTTTCCTCTGGGCAGTACGGGGGGACCCATTGAGATCGATTCAATTGGGACATAGAAAATGTTTTCTTTTTATGAGACTATATATGATAGTATATATGTATGCAGGGTGTAGTATTGGGTTAGAAAAAGAATCCTTTTCTTTACAGTCTTATCTATTGTGATAAGAAAAGCGCTCTTAGTTCAGTTCGGTAGAATGTGGGTCTCCAAAACCCAATGTCGTAGGTTCAAATCCTACAGAGCGTGATTTCCTTCTTGTTAGGTCGAATTAGACTGAAATGACTTAACTAACTTGAACAGTAATCAACATTTGACCTCCTCCTTTATCTAATCCACAGGGGGTCAATAAAAAATAGATTGATTAATTAATCAAAGGTCCAACTGATCACCACGTCTGTATTGTAAATATGCAGTTTGGAATAATCCAGCCAAAGTAATAGGAATTAGGTCTAGGGGGGACCGCCCATTACCATCCACTTCGCTCTCTAGTGATTGCAGTTCCTCTCTGAGAGAGACCAAAAACCTTTAATACGCAATTCGCAATTCTTCGAATTCTCGTGGAACTGCCCCCTTTTGTTGATTTTCATCCGAAACTGCTTATTCTACCTCCTCGGCTACCTCACCGCATGGTTCGGCTTGCTCAGATGGTTCGAGATGGTTGTGGCGAGATGGTTGTAGTTGGGCTTGTTGAAAATGAAGGTCTTTCTACTGGTTAGCCTTAGGATTTACCGTATAGCTCCCCCATTGCATTGAATAAGCTGATAGTTTTTCCTTACCTGCCATCATAAAACATAAAAGACTGATAGATCTCATCCAGCAGGTATACTCGAGCCTCTCCCAATCCCGGAGCGATCGTGGTAAAGTCTTTCTTTTTATTTCATTGTGGGATGAAAGGAAAGGTGGAGGAGTATTGAAGCATCTTGGTTTTTGTGGATAGATTAGGATTCTAGAAAGTAAAGATGCTACATTCATTCCTGCTCCAGCAACTTGTTCAGCAGAGGAGCGAATGCCACTCGACTGGTTGGAGAGGATATCCGGTAATCCGACTCTGCTCTTTCTCGAATCTCCCCCCGCTGCGCACCTAAATCCAAAAAAACAAACCGTTCTCCAGCTCTTATTATTTAATAATATAATAAAATGGCTATTACGCTTGTTCCTGCAACGGGAAGAGTACCAGCAAAAGCAGAGTTCACAGCTTATAAGAGCAAACCTAAAAAGCAATAGCTTATTCTCGGCATCTTTCAGAAGTGGATTCCCTTACTGGGCTACTTGACTACGCTATTATTTTAAAATTTTAAAACATCAGGCACATTAGGAAGTTTTTATATCTACCCTTGAGGCGGTGAAATTCATTGAATGAAAGTTCCGGGTATGACCTCCTAAAGTTAAAGTAAAGAAAATAAGAAAATGACCTTCGGATTCAATTGCTTCCTTAAGCCCGGGAAAGAAGAATCCCAGTCGAGGGCCCTACTCCTACTTACTTTGCAGCGCTTACTTTACTATAACTATAAGAACTATAAGAGCGGCAACAGCAAGTGCCCTTACTCAATTGAAAGGGTCAACTACTTATATAGTTACAGTTACGTGACTATAAACAAAAACTTCAACAGATGAACGAAAAGAAATTTCCCATGCCATGAAAAGAGTGAATAGTCAATTCGGCAAGGAGAGGTACTAATAATAGGTACTAAGGGCAATCTCGAGGAAAGTAGAAGGAACTAGATAAAAGGCAGCTTTCCCTCCTCTGTCTTCTCATCATCGAAATGGATATTTTCTTTGTACTATAGGTGACTGGAAGAGGAGGTTCATCAAAGAAAATGGAGGCTTTTTCGATTCCTCATAACAGGAAAAGGAGTTGGAACCAGAACAGAATATGTATTAACACGAATCTTTTGTAAAGTGGCCGCAGCAGACCAAGCCAAAAAAGAGGTTGGTTGCCGAGCTCACAGAAAATCACCCAGAGCTGGAAGAGGTAGGGCAAGCCACTTCGATGAACTAGTCTAAGTGACCCCGTAAAAAAAAAAAAAGAAAGAGACTCTCTTACCAGACTCGAAATAAACCATCCTTCAGATGAAGAGTTTGGTCTACGACCTGCTTTATCTTTTCTTCTCTTTCCTTCCGCCCTCTTTCCATTGAGCTCCCTCAAAGAGAGATCATCGAGGAGATATTTTCCCTTAAACCTGCCCCCTTTAAGTTAAGTATACAGCCATTATTGTCAAAAAAATGACCAAACGTACCTGGTTGCGATCAGATGTAGGAGAGAAGTTCGTTTAGAAGCCACCGCATACGTTTACTCTTTAATTTCTTTGTGAGATTTGCGATCGCTCTTCCCTCCCGCCTCGCCGGTCCTGAAAATCCCCTTGAGTATTCAAAGAAAAAAAATGCTTTGATCGGGTGTTGATTTTTCTTTTCAAATCAAGGGCTTCTTCGAAAACCCAGAGTTAGCCGAGTAGCTCGAGCAGGAGTGTTTATGAAAAGCTGAAAAACGGAAGACTGAGGCCCTTTACAAAAAGTCGAGGAAAACTAAAACAGAATACCTAGATCGCAAGGCAAGGGTTTGTATATCACTTAGACTTACCAAGGCGAAGGTAAGTACTGTTATATCCTTTCTTCTGAAGTGATATAGATCAATGCCTGGACCGGGGGGGCGTCGGCCCACGGGAAAACGTTTTCATTTTAAGATGCGATCATGAATCGAACCAGATCAAAACATTCAACTGTCGACGGAAAAACTTTGCCGGAACGTCAACCGCAAACGAAGGATGGCCAGGCCCCGGTT